TAGATATCCCCCGAAAATATTTTGAGTTCAATCTTTTTTTTTTTTTTCTCCACTCGGACCAATCCGCTTACTCGGCTTCTTATATTGAAAGTAATTCGCGTATCTACTCCAATGATACTATTGTTCCGTACCATTATGGAAGAAGCTCCGGGTAAGATATGCACTTCCTCGGGAATGAAAAAAAATCGATCTATTTTCATTTTGTATTTTGGCCGAAATTCTTTTGTTCTTCGATACTCAATCAAATCCTCTTTTTTGACGATAGAATCCGCCTCTATAGTCCCATATTTAGTAATTCCCGAACTCTTTCTTCTATATCGAGGATCGTCGAAATAAGCAAGAATACTATTTATACGGAAAAGACCATTTATGGGTATTTCAATCGAGATACCTGAACGGGGTATTAGTTCTTTTTCTTGTTCTTGATTCGATTGTAATGGAATGATGAATCTATTTCTTCGTCTCTTTGCCAATAAATCAGAATTCTCGTCAAGAATAGCGGGGTATATAAAATTACAATGACCCTTACATATGATTCGATCAGGTACTGAATAATCAAGAACCCCCCCCTCCTTTTTACCAGAAGGATCCGACCTAAACAATTTATGTCTCGCTTGATCATCAGTCACTGAAAGGTTAGAAATATATTTTCGTTCGACAGAAAGAGAATGAATATTTATTTGATCTTGATCCTTGTGGAGCGAAAAAGGGACTATACTGGATCTGTGCGGAACTCCTGATAATATCCACAAATGGCTTGTTTTTGGTAAGAGATGAACATTACCATATGTATATTCGGGTGCATGGTACACAGCGGTACTCCAGTGCATTTCTCCCTCTGAGTCAGAATAAATATGTTTTCGGACCCTCTCTTTAAAATTCAAGATGGATGCTTCGGCGCGAATCTCGGCAATGACTTGTTCTGATTCTACATATTGATCATTTTTAACTAAAATCAAACTTTTTGGGGGAATATTCACATTATGTAGAATATCTTGACCCTCAATAGTTACATATAGGTCTATATAACATAGAAAAGCTGGATAGCCGTGACGTGTACGTGTGGGATGAACCAAATGTTCATTGAATTTTATTTTTCCATTATCAGGAGCTCGTACATGTTCCGCCGTACCGCCTGTAAATACTCCACCGGTATGAAAAGTTCTTAATGTTAGTTGAGTCCCGGGTTCCCCAATAGATTGACCCGCAACAATACCTACCGCTTCTCCCAATTCGACCAGGTCGCCATGAGTGGGACTACGGCCATAACATAATCGACAGATCCAAGATGTACTCCTGCAAGTAAAGGGAGTTCTAATAGATATTGATTTTGCTCTAAAGGTTATGAATCGATTAACAAGTCCAATCCCAATATCTTGATTTCGAATGGCAACGCATCGTGAACCCATATATATATTGTCCGCTAATACACGACCAATTAATGTTTGGATAAAAATTCTTTCTGTTATCATCCCATTTTGAAGACTCACAGAAATACCTCGGATGGTGCCACAATCTGTTCTACGTACAACAATGTGTTGAACTACTTCAACAAGTCTGCGCGTGAGGTATCCAGCATCTGATGTTCGTACAGCAGTATCCACAACTCCTTTGCGAGCTCCGTAGCAGGAAATAATATATTCCGTTAAAGAGAGTCCTTCGCGTAAATTGCTTTGAATGGGTAAATCAATCATTTGTCCTTGAGGATCCGACATTAATCCTCTCATACCTACTAATTGATGGACCTGAGATGCATTTCCTCTAGCTCCCGAAAAAGACATTATATGGACTGGGTTAGAAGGATCAGTCATCCTAAAATTAGGATTCATTTGTTGTCGTAAATATTCACTTGTAGCATACCAGATCTCAATGGATTGACGTAATTTTTCTACCGCGTGTACATTCCCATAATGATGGTGTTTTTCCAAAATTAAACTTTGTTGTTCCGCATCTTGTACTAGCCACCCCTTGGAAGGTATTGTTAAAAGATCATCAATTCCTAATGAAATGGATGTAGTAGTGGCTTGCTGGAAACCCAGAGTCTTTACTTGATCCAGGACATGTGATGTATATGCCATTCCAAAGTGATCTATTAATCTGCGAATAAGTCGTTTCATGGCAGTTCCATCTATCGCTTTATTGTGAAAGACTAGATCGGCCCGTTCTGCCATAAGTACCTCGCTATTCAGTTGAGTAGGATTCGACAATGGATTTGAGTCAGTGATTCGAAGACTGCCTTTCCTCGATCTTGATTAGCGGAGAAATTCACGAATTAGAATACTAGTTGAGACGGGGAGACCCGAATCGAATTATCGCGGGTATCATAGAATTTTTTAGCTTAGGTACTATATGAGCAAGCCCGGCAAAACCCTTGTACGGCTTCTTCTATCTCTCGATAAAAAGAAATATGACCAACAGTGGTTCGAATGTCTATACAAAAGATTTCCTTGTTGACATTTCTTACTATTAGATAGTGACCATAAATCTCATGATAGGTACC